CGATGACTCTTCTCAACTAATCATAAAGACATCGGTACTCTATATTTTATATTTGGAGCTTGAGCAGGAATAGTAGGTACGTCCTTAAGGCTTTTAATCCGAGCAGAACTGGGGCAACCAGGTAGATTAATTGGAAATGACCAAATTTACAATGTGATCGTAACTGCCCACGCTTTTGTAATAATCTTTTTTATGGTAATACCCATTATAATCGGGGGGTTCGGAAATTGACTTCTTCCTTTAATACTTGGTGCCCCTGATATAGCCTTCCCTCGTATGAATAATATAAGGTTTTGACTTTTACCTCCTTCTCTAACTCTGCTACTATCTAGTGGTATAGTAGAAAGAGGTGTTGGGACTGGGTGAACTGTTTACCCACCCCTTTCAGCTGGCATTGCTCACGCTGGGGCTTCTGTTGATTTAGGCATCTTCTCTCTTCACTTAGCGGGTGTATCCTCTATTTTAGGCGCTATTAACTTCATAACGACAGTAATTAATATACGAAGAAGGGGGATAACTCTAGATCGGATACCTCTATTTGTTTGAGCTGTGTTCTTAACTGCCATTCTTCTTCTACTCTCTCTCCCTGTTTTAGCAGGAGCCATCACAATGCTTTTAACCGACCGAAATTTAAACACCTCATTCTTTGACCCTGTAGGAGGGGGTGATCCCATCCTTTACCAACATTTATTCTGATTTTTTGGCCATCCTGAAGTTTATATTTTAATCCTACCAGCTTTCGGTATAATCTCCCACATTATCAATCAAGAATCCGGTAAAAGGGAAGCTTTCGGTACTTTAGGAATAGTATATGCTATGATAGCAATTGGAGTGTTAGGATTTGTAGTGTGAGCACACCACATATTCACAGTAGGAATAGATGTTGACACTCGTGCCTACTTTACTTCAGCTACAATGATTATTGCAATCCCAACTGGGATTAAAGTTTTTAGATGATTAGGTACTCTTCATGGAACTCAATTCACTTACAGTCCTTCTCTCCTTTGAGCCCTCGGATTTGTGTTTTTATTCACAGTAGGTGGATTGACAGGGGTGGTACTAGCCAACTCATCCATTGATATTATTTTACACGACACATATTACGTTGTTGCTCACTTCCATTATGTCCTATCCATAGGAGCTGTATTCGGTATTTTCGCTGGTATTGCCCACTGATTTCCCCTATTCACAGGCCTGTCTTTAAAACCAAGATGAATAAAAATACATTTCTTTACTATATTTATCGGGGTGAATATTACATTCTTCCCGCAACATTTTTTAGGTCTTAATGGGATACCTCGACGGTACTCCGATTATCCAGATGCTTACACAACATGAAACGTTGTCTCTTCAATTGGGTCCACCGTGTCTCTGATTGCCGTCATAGGATTTGTAATAATTGTGTGAGAAGCTCTCACTTCAGCACGACCTGTTGCATTCTCTTTATTCTTACCCACTTCTATTGAGTGGCAACATAACCTTCCTCCTGCCGACCATAGATATATGGAGATTCCTTTAATTACAAACTTCTAAAATGGCAGAACATTGCATAGGATTTAAGCTCCTAATAGGAAATGAGATATTTCTTTTAGAATTTTCTAATGGCAACATGAACCGCCCTCGGACTCCAGGATAGTGCGTCACCTTTGATAGAACAATTAACCTTTTTTCATGATCATGCAATACTAGTTTTAATCTTAATCACCACTTTAGTTGGTTACATAATAGCATCTTTATTTTACAACAAGCTTACAAACCGTTTCCTCCTTGAGGGCCAAACTATTGAAGTAATTTGAACGGTACTACCAGCAATTATCTTAATCTTCATTGCCCTTCCTTCTTTACGACTTCTTTATTTATTAGATGAAGTTAATACCCCTAGAGTTACTTTGAAAGCGATTGGCCACCAATGATATTGAAGATATGAGTACTCGGATTTTATACAAGTAGAGTTTGATTCTTATATAGTTCAATCAAACACGTTAGAAGATTCTGGGTTCCGGCTCCTAGAAGTTGATAACCGGACTGTCTTACCAATAAACACGCAGATTCGAATACTTATCTCGGCTGCTGACGTAATTCACTCATGAACGGTCCCTGCCTTAGGTGTAAAAACTGATGCTATTCCAGGTCGATTAAACCAAATTAGTTTTAATATAAACCGACCAGGTTTATTTTATGGACAATGTTCAGAGATTTGCGGAGCAAACCACAGATTTATACCGATTGTGATTGAAAGAACTTCGATTAAATCTTTCCTAGATTGAATCTCAGTTTCCAGAGATGCCTCATTAGATGACTGAAAGCAAGTGTAGGTCTTTTAAACCTATTATAGTACCGCGCCTACTTCTAATGACCTTAAAATTAGTTAAGTTTATAACCTAGGTTTGTCAGACCTAAATCATCAATCATTTGATATTTTAAAATCCCTCAAATAGCCCCCTTATTATGATTAAATTTATTTGGATTCTTTTCTCTAGTATTCACACTCTTTTTAATTTCTAATTACTTTATCAAATCTCCATCAAAGATGGAAACTCAATTTAAACCTCTTTTCCCATCTAAATTAAACTGAAAATGATAACAAACCTATTCTCCAGTTTTGACCCCCTTTCTAGAATTATAAATCTATCTTTGAATTGACTATCAACACTCTTAGGACTACTTTTCCTTCCTTATTTATTTTGATTTATTCCATCCCGATGGTCTCTTCTCTGATCTATAATCACAACAACGCTTCATAAAGAATTTAAAAATCTTCTAGGTCCAAATAACCCCGGTGGTACTATTATTTTCGTAAGTCTTTTTTCGTTAATTGTATTTAATAATTCGCTAGGCCTTCTACCTTATATTTTTACAAGAACAAGGCATTTAGCTATAACTCTAACCCTGGCTCTTCCTTTATGAGTTTCATTTATAATTTTCGGATGAGTTCACCACACTAAACACATATTTGCACACTTAGTGCCCGCAGGAACTCCAGGTCCTCTTATACCTTTTATAGTATTAATTGAAACTGTAAGTAACGTCATTCGACCGGGAACCTTAGCCGTACGATTAGCTGCAAATATAATTGCAGGGCACCTCCTTCTCACTCTCTTAGGTAACACAGGTCCCTCCCTTTCAACATCTCTCGTTTACCTACTTCTCTTCTCTCAAATCCTTCTACTTCTACTAGAATCAGCAGTAGCTGTAATTCAATCATATGTATTTGCCGTTTTAAGCACTCTTTATGCTGCTGAAGTAAACTAATGTCAACTCACGGACACCATACATACCATTTAGTAGATATAAGACCATGGCCTCTTACAGGCTCTATTAGTGCTATAATACTTACCACGGGGTTAGTAAAATGATTTCATCAATTCAACATAGACCTTCTTCTATTAGGATTAATTGCTACTATCTTAACTATAGTCCAATGATGACGAGATGTAACCCGAGAAGGCACGTACCAGGGACTTCATACTTCCCGAGTAATAATCGGCCTGCAATGAGGAATAATTTTATTTATTACTTCTGAGGTTCTATTCTTCTTTTCCTTTTTCTGAGCTTTCTTCCACAGGAGGCTCTCACCAACAGTGGAATTAGGGAGTTGCTGACCGCCCGCTGGAATTCAATCCTTTAACCCCTTTCAAATCCCTCTTCTTAATACAGCCATCCTCCTGGCATCAGGAGCCACAGTCACATGAAGACACCACGCTCTTCTTGAATCAAATCATACTCAAGCGTTACAAAGTCTAGCTCTCACAGTAATTTTAGGAATATATTTTACAGCCCTTCAAGCCCTAGAATATTATGAAGCACCTTTTACTCTTGCTGACTCAGTTTATGGCTCAACATTTTTCGTTGCAACAGGATTTCACGGTCTTCATGTTATTATCGGCTCTACCTTCTTATTTGTTTGTTTATACCGAATATACATATGTCATTTTTCGAAAAAACACCACTTAGGATTTGAAGCCGCTGCTTGATATTGACATTTTGTTGATGTAGTTTGGTTATTCTTATACATCTCGATCTACTGATGAGGAGGTTAATAATTTATTTTTCTAATATATTAAAGTATAATTGACTTCCAATCAATAAGTCTGGTATCTCCAGGAAAAATAATAGTATTAGCAATGATCAGGACATTTATAATTTTATTAATTTCAACAGTAGTTATAATTTTATCTTCAATTCTAGCTAAAAAAATGATTACAGATCGAGAAAAAAACTCTCCCTTTGAGTGCGGGTTTGACCCTAAAGGATCAGCTCGACTTCCTTTTTCTCTTCGATTTTTTTTAATCGCGGTCATCTTTCTCATTTTTGATGTAGAAATCACCCTTCTTCTCCCCCTTACGTCGACTATTAATGTAGTTAACATTAATACCTGAATGTTTACAGGAACTTTTTTCTTATTAATTCTATTAGTTGGGCTTTACCATGAATGAAACCAAGGGGCCCTTGAGTGAGCAACTTAATAGAAGTTATAGTCAAAAATGACATCTGATTTGCACTCAGGAAGTGCTTTTTATTAAGCTAACTTTAAATTGAGAAGCGAATATCGCATTTAGTTTCGACCTAGACCTTGGTGATAATTATCACCCTCAATTAACTTAGTTAAAGCCAAAAAGAGGCGTATCACTGTTAATGATAGAAGTGAAATTTTTTTCTAACTAAGGGAGCAGGTAGTTCAAGAAAAAGCTTCTAACTTTCCTCTTAAGCGGTTAAATTCCGTTTCTGCTCTTGTTATTATAGTGTAATTAACACCTTGCATTTTCATTGCAAAGCTATAGGTTTCTAACCCTTTTAAAAACAAAACACCCAGAGGTAATCTTACCACCACCACATCTTCAATGTGGTGCTCTTTATTTAAGCTACCTGAGTTATTATACAATAATTAAGAATGCTACCAGCCAAAACACCAATACTACTATATAAATTTTTACGTTATTATCTTGAGCCACCTGAATATACTTAGAAGCCATAGAAAATATTGAATATGCTCCCTGGCCCCCATAAAACTCAGACCACCCTCCATCCCCAGTTTGATGGTAAGAAGCTCCTAACCTTAAGAAATTATTTCTAATTCCACGGGTAGAAAGAAAAGGTATAAATCATATAGAGCCCGCAAATACAACTAAACTATAATTACTTAAAGACTTTAATCTGTAATTCACAACTAAAATGTTTAATATATACCCGATTATTCCGCCAATTACTCTAACAATTAAAGCGAGGAGCTTAAAATCCAGGCTTAAACAAATTATATTCGGAGCAGGGAAAATTAACCAAGATAATCTTGAACCACCGACCACGGCACCCATCCCCAGTATAACTATAGGTCAAGTTATAATTGAATCCTCATCCCTAACTCTCCCTCTTACTATTAAATTATATTCTCCTCTTAATCTATAAAAGATAAGGCGGAAAGTGTAACAAACCGTCAACCCTGTTGCTCTCACTAAAAGTCAGAAACAGAGCTCATTTAAAGGTCTAAAGAAAGCTACTTCTAAAATTAAATCTTTTGAATAAAACCCAGCTAAAAAAGGAGTCCCACATAAAGCTAGATTAGCTAAATTAATACTTATTACACTCAAAGGCATAAAATTCACCAAGTTTCCTATAACTCGAATGTCTTGATAATCCCCGACTCTATGAATAATAGAACCTGCGCATATAAATAAAAGCGCCTTGAATAAAGCGTGAGCAAGAAGGTGAAAAAAAGCAAGCTCAGGCCACCCTATAGCTAAAATACTCATTATAACCCCCAACTGCCTTAAAGTTGACAAAGCAATAATTTTCTTTAAATCAGTCTCAAAATTAGCTCCCAACCCCGCTATAAATATTGTCAAACTTGCTACAAGTAATAAAACTATTTGAACCAAAGTCCCATCTAAACTCCTACTAAACCGAATCAACAAATATACACCTGCAGTTACCAGTGTAGAAGAATGAACGAGAGCAGACACAGGTGTAGGGGCTGCTATAGCAGCTGGAAGTCAAGCTGAAAAAGGAATTTGGGCCCTTTTAGTCATACCAGCGAGAACCACTAATGAACAAAGGCCTAGAATTTCCTTAATTTCAGCCCCCGATGTATAAAAAATAAAATTTCATCCACCCAACCTAAATATTAAAGCAATTCTGATTAAAATGGCCACATCCCCAACGCGGTTAGAAAGAGCCGTCAACATTCCCGCATTAGCAGATTTTTCATTTTGATAGTAAATTACTAACGCATAAGATACAAGACCCAACCCATCTCATCCTAATAAAATACTAACTATATTAGGGCTAATAATCAAAAACCCCATAGAAGCTACAAATCCCAGAACAAGATATATAAAACGGTTTATATTCATATCCCCCCTCATATAACCTCCTCTATAGAAGAGTACTATCGCCGAAATAAACGTAACAAAAGATATGAATAACATAGATATTCAATCTAAAATCAACGCTATTTCTAACGAACAGGAATTTAAAGATAAAATCTCCCATTCAATGAAATAAAATTTACCGCTGTAAAGTATAAAGAGAGAAAACAATATACAACTAATAGAAGAGACTATTAGAAAAATCATCCTAGTTAAATTCATTTTAATAACCCATAACACTGTTTAAAATAACATTAAATTATATCTCAGGCTCCACAGACCAACGTTTTACTTAAACTACTTAAACAAACTAATTGCACTAGAATCCCCCCTTTTAAAATCATAGCGTTTAAAGGCAGTCAATGAAGCATCAAAACTAAATACTCACGTACCTTTCCTGAACAACAAGAAAATAAAGAATTAAAAAACTTTCCATGTTGTCTTAATGAAAACATATATAAAGTATAAGCAGCCCTAAGGAAAGAAAGAAGTCCAACCATCACAACACTTAACCCCGACCACCTAACCAACCTAATAATAAGGCTGATTTCACCTAATAAATTTAAAGTAGGAGGGGCTGCCATATTTCCAGCTCTAAGTAAAAATCATCACAGAGCTATCCTTGGTATAAAATTTAATAACCCCTTACTAACCAACAGACTACGAGATCCAACTCGTTCGTATGCTATATTTGCCAGGCAAAACAAGCCTGATGAACAAAGACCATGGCCGATTATTACCCTTACAGCCCCTCCTAGGCCCCACCAGCTAAATACTATTAGTCCACATAATACTAGCCCTATATGGGCAACCGATGAATAAGCAATCAAAGCTTTTACATCAATCTGGCGTAAACAAATTAACCTTACTACTACTCCACCAACTACCCCCACTCCAATTCACACCCAAGACAACCTTGAACCAACCTCTAAAAATAACGGAAGAACGCGAAGGAGCCCGTAACCTCCCAATTTTAATAAAACCCCAGCCAAAATCATAGACCCAGCTACAGGTGCCTCTACATGAGCCTTAGGAAGTCATAAATGGACCATAAACATAGGCAATTTCACAATAAAGGCAAAGACCGTAGATAAATACCACACTCCTATAACAAGTAAAGAACAATGCCTTAAGTAAGTCAACCCTATAACTAATGTACCCCTAGATTTATATAAGGCTAATAGCGAAACCAATAGTGGTAGAGAAGCAAAAAGAGTATAAAAAAGTATATAAACCCCCGCTTGCAAACGCTCAGGCTGATAGCCTCAACCTAGAATTAGAATTAACGTAGGAATTAAAGAACTTTCAAAACAAATGTAAAATATCAAATAATCTAAGCAAGAAAAAGTTAAAACTAAGCTCAACAGAAGAAGAAAATTTATAATTAAAAATACCGAATTAAAGTTAAACCTATCATAAATTTTTTGGCTACCCCCTACCACTAAAGCAGTAATTCAAAATCTTAGGAGGATAAGGATATAACTAATAGAATCAATACCGAAATTAAATCCAAGCCTACTCATATAAAATCTATTCGACCTAATAAACCTAAAGAAGAATCTACATATAAACAAAGATAATTGAGCACCAACCCAATTATTCTTATTCAACACTATCGATACGCTTAAAAAGATGAATTTTAACATTGGAGGACACTAAAGCTTCTAAAAGAATCGTTCCCATGACTACGAACAATAGAGACCAACAACGCAAGGCCTAAAGCGCCTTCACAAGCTGCTATTGTCAAGAAAAATAATAAAAAAAAACAATCACCCCCCAAATTAACGATTAAACTTGATATAAATCAAAAAATACTTAATATAATGAACTCAAGGCTCAATAAAGTATTAAGTAAATGTTTACGCTTTCTCACAAATGCCAATAAACCACAAAAAAATCTAATCAAAGGTACTAATAAAACTCTAAGGATTGCCATTAGCTTTGATAGTTTAATAACAAAACTTCGGTCTTGTAAACCGGAAATGAAATTTTATTTTCTCAAATCATCAGAAAAGAGAATTTTCTTCTCATCAAAAGTACCCAAAACTAACATTTTTCATAAACTATTTTCTGAGATTTCTATACTGTTTTTCTGTTCTACCATTACAATCGCTATTTCACTTATATTTACGAGAATAACACATCCTTTAGCCATGGGATTTACCCTGCTAACTCAGACAATTCTAATTTGCCTAACTGCGGGTCTTTTATCAAAATTCATATGATTTTCGTATATTTTATTTCTTATTTTCTTGGGAGCTATACTTGTTCTTTTCATTTATGTAGCGTCTCTCGCTTCCAACGAATCTTTTTCCCTTTCTGCTCCTTCCGCGGCTATGCTTGGAGCCATAAGAGCTTTTTTGCCTTTATTCATGTTAATAGATCCTCTAGTCCCTCTTGTAAAACAAACGATTGAAAAATCGTTTTTAACGGCTAATTTTACTTTATCAACAACTCAATATAATTTAAGAGCCATTTATAACCCATCTTCTATAACTTTAACTTTATTTATTATTTTATACCTGCTGCTGACCCTTATTGTAGTGGTTAAAATCACATCCTCTTTTTTTGGACCCTTACGGGTCTCTTAATGACAACACCTCTCCGTAAATCACACCCCCTTTTCAAAATCGCTAACGGAGCGTTAGTAGATCTCCCCACTCCTGCCAATATCTCCATTTTATGGAATTTTGGTTCGCTTTTAGGGCTATGTTTAGTCATTCAAATTGCAACCGGGCTTTTTCTAGCAATGCATTACACAGCTCATATTGACTTAGCCTTCTCAAGGGTCGCCCACATTTGCCGAGATGTAAACTACGGATGATTATTACGAACACTTCACGCTAACGGAGCGTCGTTCTTTTTCATCTGTCTATATATACACATCGGCCGAGGAATTTATTATGGCTCTTTTATATACCTTCACACATGATCAGTAGGTGTTATTATCTTGTTCTTAGTTATGGCAACAGCTTTCTTAGGTTATGTTCTTCCATGAGGTCAAATATCATTTTGAGGGGCTACTGTTATTACAAATTTATTTTCAGCGATTCCTTATATTGGTACTTACTTAGTACAGTGAATTTGAGGAGGATTTGCTGTAGATAACGCCACACTTACACGGTTCTTTACTTTCCACTTCCTTTTTCCATTTGTAATTGCAGCTGCAACTATAGTCCACATCCTATTCCTCCACCAAACAGGCTCTAATAACCCCTTAGGAATTTCTAGGCAAGTGGATAAAATTCCTTTTCACCCTTACTTTTCATATAAAGACATTGTTGGATTTCTGGTGATAGTAGCAGGCTTAGTTATCCTAACCCTATTAAACCCTTATCTCCTAGGAGACCCTGATAATTTTATTCCGGCAAACCCTTTAGTTACCCCCGCTCATATTCAACCAGAATGATATTTTTTATTTGCCTACGCCATTCTGCGGTCTATCCCTAATAAATTAGGGGGTGTTATTGCTCTAGCCATATCAGTAGCAATCCTTTTTATCTTACCTTTTACTCACAAGGCCAAGTTCCGGAGATTAACTTTCTACCCATTAAATCAGTTTATGTTCTGATCTATAGTAGTCATTGTTATATTATTAACGTGAATCGGAGCACGACCTGTTGAAGACCCTTATGTCCTCACAGGACAAATCTTAACAGTTCTCTACTTCGCTTATTATGTTCTTAGCCCCCTCACACTTCTAGCCTGAGATAAACTATTAGATTGGTTATTTAACTTTATAGGTAAAGTGGATGTTTTGAAAGCATCATAAAAGGGTTCGACTCCCTTAATAATCTTTGTCCTAATATAGTTACACTTATATTAAGAAGACTTCGAATATGATTTTTAACCCTATATAAAAAATAGCGTAATTTAAAGCGACAGGTAAGAACCTCTTCCATGCTAAATACATCAACTTATCATAACGAAACCGGGGTAAAGTACCTCGAACTCAAACAAAGCAGAATCTAATAAACATAGCTTTAAAGTAGAAAAGAATATCAATAAGACCTGCCCCTAAGAAAATGATCGCAAAAAGAACCCTTATAAATAAGATCCTGGCGTATTCTGCCATAAAGATCAAGGCAAATCCACCTCTCCTATACTCAGTATTAAACCCAGATACAAGCTCTGACTCTCCCTCAGCAAAGTCGAAAGGAGTTCGGTTTGTTTCGGCTAAACATGAGGCAAATCAAAGCAAACCTAAAGGAAAAGCAAAAATTATAAACCACATATAACGTTGAAAATTTGTAAAAAGACTTAAATCAAACCCACCGACCAAGAACAACATTCTTAATAAAATCAAAGCTAAACTCACTTCATAAGAGATAGTTTGCGCCACCGCTCGTAGACAACCTAACAAAGCGTACTTTGAATTTGAAGCCCACCCGGCCCCTATTGTAGAATAAACTCCTAATCTAGTACAACATAAGAAAAATAAAACTCTCATATTAAAACTAATAAGACCAATCTCATAAGGCATAACTAACCACACTAACAAGGCAACAAACAAACTAAAAACTGGAGACATATAATAAGGAATGAAATTAGACATGGTAGGAAAAGTTTGCTCTTTAGTGAACAGCTTTACAGCATCAGCAAAAGGCTGCAATAACCCTATAACACCTACTTTATTAGGTCCTTTACGAATTTGAATATACCCTAAGATTTTACGCTCCAGTAGCGTCAAAAAAGCCACAGCAACAAGAACAAAAATAACTAAAATCAAATACCCTACTAACTTAGATAATCTTATAATAAAACCAAGGGTTTCTTATACCCTTAGAATTATCACCTATAGTATATAACCTATATAAACGGATCCTAAATCCGTTGCATTCATCTGCCAAGGTGATAAAATTAAAATTCTTCTCCACTAAAGAAGTTTTCTAACCACTTAATCCTTTCGTACTAAAGTAATTCAATCTTAGACAGAGGATAGAAACCAACCTGGCTCACACCGGTTTGAACTCAAATCATGTAAGATTTTAAAGGTCGAACAGACCTACTTTTAAAGCTGCTACACTTTAAAGAAATCTTAATTCAACATCGAGGTCGCAACTACTCTTGTCGATAAGAACTCTCAAAGAGAATTACGCTGTTATCCCTAAAGTAACTTAATCTTATAATCTTTAATAAAGGATCAATTAACCTAATTATTATTATTTTTTATTTATTACAGTTACTTATTATGATAATGTCTCCCCAACATAACAGACAGGCTGTAGCTCATATTATACATTATTTTAAAAAAACACAGACCCCACTGTAAAGTTTTATAGGGTCTTATCGTCCCCCAATTACATTTAAGCCTTTTCACTTAAAGGTAAACTTCAAGAAATATTAAAAAGACAGCTTACTCTTTGTCCGACCATTCATTCCAGCCTTCAATTAAAAGACTATTGATTATGCTACCTTCGCACAGTCAAATTACTGCGGCCCTTTAAATAAATTCAGTGGGCAGGCCAGACTTTATATTATTCTTCATACAGACATGTTTTTGATAAACAGGCAAGAGTTATCATTTGCCGAGTTCCTTTTATATATCATTTAAATCCCAAAATTTTCATTAATATCTTGACTTAAACAACAACAAATATTTTCATTACTAATACAATCATTTTAATTAAACATCAGCAATTAAAATTTATTCTCGCTTACTATCCTATAAAACTATATAAATCATTACTTGTTTTTGATCTTATCTAAAACGCTTTATCAAAATGACTGATTTTAAGCCAAGTTAAACCACTGATTATTTTATATCTCATAGTAAATTAATATAAGAAGCTTATGCCTCCTACAATTAAAAAATTTGCTTAATTCAACAATCCTTCAAATTAAATTTTTTTCAGAGAGAACCAGATATACAACAATCGACTAACATTTCACTACTAAATTTAAATTTAATATTACTTTTCCACGTAACCAATATTTTAAATTTAACTCCTGTTTTTTCGGGACTTTGTATAATAACACATATACATTGATTACCCCTGATACAAAAGGTACATACTTTCATTATTTCTTTATTCCAGCCCACAGTTGCTTAAGCTTTCTTTTACAATACTATTCACTATCATCTAAAGTAGGTATTCAGTTTTTATACTTACCAAATAATTATATTAATCGTTTATATACAATATCTAAACACAATAAAAATTAATAAGACTCAACCTTAGGTAGCACTTTAAACGTGATCTCTCCAGCGTAAATGAAGCGCTTTAATTTAGCTACTACCCAGTTAACTCTAGGTGCATTTTCCAATACACCCACTATGTTACGACTTATCTCACGTTAGAAGTGAGAGCGACGGGCGATATGTACATATCTTAGAGCTTTTATCAAACCTGCTTATTAAACAGGCTTTACTATTAAATCCGCCTTCATAGTAAAAGTTTCACTCACTAAATCCGTATATACCCATTATATTGTAATCCATTACCTGCTCTCCTATTGGCTGCACCTTGACCTAATATACTAGCTTTAAACTATTCCAATAAATTTTATAAAATCCATCTAATAATGGCGGTATACAAACTGCCGTACAAAAGAAAGTAAGATATTTCGGGGGTTATCATTTATGGAACAGATTCCTCTAACAAGACTAAAATACCGCCAAATCCTTTAAGTTTCGAGAATATAACTGTTTACTACTCAAGTGATATATTTACAATTCAGTATAGCAGGGTATCTAATCCTGTTTTAAGCCTGAATTTTAACAGCCTAGAAACCACTTGACCTAATCCCCAACTACCCCTCTCCGGCACCAGATTTCACCCTTTACCTTTGGAGTAAGACACTAAGCCAAAATATCGATTTGAACTGCCCACTTACACACCTTCACTTGTCCTATTAGTTTAACCGCAGCTGCTGGCACAGATTTAGCCTGAACTTTTAAGATCACTGGTTCAAGTTTCACCACATTAACCAATTTCTTACACTGAGAACTATCAATCAACTTTCAAAATGAAAAATTACGCGTATAATCTAACATGTGTACTAACCTAATAGCGAAGGATTAAGCAAGGATCAAACTTTAGTTAAACAAATTAAGATAGTAAAAAAAAAAAGTAAATATTATATATTAGTTAATCTTTTTAGAACGTTTTAAACAACTTGTAAAAAAAAAAAACAGCTTTATTAAAACCCACCCCAGCTAGAACTTTGCCTCCCGAGAGTAAATCCCACTTACTATGATTTTAACGATTAAGTACTACTCTCTGACCCTCAATCAAACTATGTATCTACTATAGAAACAAAACTTGAATGTTAAGTTAACGCTTCGGTCTTTCCTACAAGGGTACAAGACCAAAAATTTTTCACTTTGCAAAGCTTTATAAATCTTATAATGATTTTAACTAAGTACTGTATAAACACATATATGATTTTAACACTAAAAACTAATAATATACCCGATATTCTCAGTTTTCAAGTTTATAAATTAAAACTATTTATAATAACAGGAGAAATATCTGGTAAGTAACAAGTATACTTATAAATTTAGAAATTAGTTCATCTAACATGATATATAAAATTAAATTAATTATAATTAAAGAAGATAGTGTAAAATGTATTACGATTTATCCTGACCTATAATAATTATTAAATAAGTTAAATGGAGGTCTTTATATATAAAGACTTACAAAAATTAAATATAAAATTATAATTAAAGAAATAGAATTATATAGGCCTCAAATACTTTATAAGAAGATCAACAAATTATATATAATAAAATAATTCTCTTATTTTTAATTAAAATGTTTTAAGATCTTCGATCAGTATTAACCAGAAATACCCTCCATCTGTTATTCCTTATTTCCTCGACGGTAAGGAATAACCCCAAAGGAGGGTATTTCTGTTTACTTTAGTAATTAAGACTTCAAGATTTGGAACAAATATTTATATATAAATTTTAAATCTAACAATATGTACCTAAATCTACTATGTATATATAATGTAGCACAGTGCTTGTGACATTTCAATTTGCACTTAAACTAGAATATACATATACTTTTTCAAGTAAAATGCTTATTTATGTACCGAGGCTTTTAGGAAAAATTTCTCTTTAACCTAAAATCTTCCATATTTAATATTCTATATTTTATACAAAATAAAAACTTTATTAGCCAGCTGCTCCGTAATACTTTGAACCACAAGTAATAATGTGCTTGACAAAAAGATCGTCTTGATAGGGCGAATTATGAGAGAAAGCCTCTCCATTATTAAACCCACTTGGTACCCTATATCTAATGGAATTACACCATTTCTCTAAAGATCAAAACTTTATGTGCTTCTACACTAAGATATAAGAGAAAGATAAGCTAAGAGTAAGCTAACGGGCTCATACCCCGTCTATGAAATTTAATTTCTCTTTTTAATTTTCACCCTTAATCCTGCCCGGCTTTTATTTTTTTCTTCTTTAATCTTAGGGACCCTTGTGGCCCTCTCATCCACCTCCTGATTTACAGCCTGACTAGGCTTAGAATTGAATCTCCTATCTTTCATCCCCTTAATTTCCTCAAAATCTAATTTATATTCTTCAGAGGCTGCTTTAAAATACTTTCTAATTCAAGCACTTGGCTCAGCGATTATTTTAGCAAGAGCACCTGCTCTCTTAGCTTTCACTTTAAGCCCTAGAGTTATAATTTCAAGAGCTTTACTTCTGAAAATAGGGGCGGCCCCTGTTCACTTCTGATTTCCCTCGGTTATACAAGGTATTGGGTGAGTTCAATGCCTTATTTTGATGACAAACCAAAAGGTTGCTCCGATATTAATGTTAACCTATCTTTACAATGACAGGATCACCCACATTATCTTCATCTCCTCAATCCTTTCCAGGCTAGTGGGAAGACTAGGTGGGCTAAACCAGACGTTAATACGTAAGATCATGGCCTACTCATCGATTAATCATATAGCATGAATACTGGCAGCTATCCACATTAGAGTCCCCTTATGAACCAATTACTTCCTAACTTATACCTTGGTCTCGTCTACCGTAGTAGCCATTATAAATTCTCAACAGATCTACCATTTCAATCAAACTTCTAACCTATTCCACCGATCAACAATGTTAAAAATCTCTAGGCTTTTCTGCATTTTATCTCTAGGAGGCTTACCCCCATTTTTAGGATTCTTGCCAAAATTATCAGTTATTCAATCTCTAGCTTTCTCTAACTCTATCCTATGGTTATCTGTGCTTCTTTTAAGGGCACTGATTACTTTATTTTACTATTTACGTATAATCCTACTCCCTCTCACACTAAGCTCTCCTAAAAACAAAGGAGCCCTTTCATCACCCCGAGGCTCCCTGCTAACAGCGATTACATTCATTAACCTCACTCCCCTGATAACTCCCCTAGTGACATTCCTGCCATTTTAAAATTAAGGTTTTAAGTTAAAAAAACTAGCAGCCTTCAAAGTTCCTAATAAGAGTTTCAACCTCTTAAACCTTAAGCCATGGTAGCTTTCGCCACGTCGCTAGATTTGCAATCTAACATGTTAATTCTACACTACAAAGCCTGGTAAGGGAAATAACTTTCGTCCATAGATTTACAATCTATTGCTTCTACCTCAGCCACCTTACCAACGCAA